AGTATTTACAGGGGGTACTGCAGAACATGTGCGAGCCCCTTCTAATGGAAAAATAAAATTCAACGAGGATTTGGTTCATCCGACACGCACACGTCATGGACATCCTGCTTTTCTATGTTCTATAGACTTGTATGTAACTATTGAGAGTGAAGATATTATACACAATGTGTGTATTCCGCCCAAAAGTTTTCTTTTAGTTCAAAACGATCAATATGTAGAATCAGAACAAGTGATTGCTGAGATTCGCGCGAGAACATCCACTTTGAATTTGAAAGAGAAGGTTCGAAAACATATTTATTCTGACTCAGAAGGCGAAATGCACTGGAATACTGATGTGTACCATGCACCTGAATTTACATATGGTAATATTCATCTCTTACCAAAAACAAGTCATTTATGGATATTATTAGGGGAGCCCCGGAGATACAGTCTAGGCCCTTGTTCGATCCACAAGGATCAAGATCAAATGAACGCTTATTCTCTTTCTGTCAAGCCAAGATATATTGCTAACCCCTCAGTAACTAATAATCAAGTGAGACACAAATTTTTTAGTTCGTATTTTTCTGGTAAAAATCAAAAAGGAGATAGGATTCCTGATTATTCAGAACTGAATCGAATGACATGTACGGGTCGTTGTAATCTCAGATATCCGACCATTCTCGACGGTAATTCTGATTTATTGGCAAAGAGGCGAAGAAATAGATTCATCATCCCACTCGAATCGATTCAAGAAGGCGAGAACCAACTAATACCTTCTTCAGGTATCTCAATGGAAATCCCCAGAAATGGTATTCTCCGTAGAAATAGTATTCTTGCTTATTTCGATGATCCTCGATATATAAGAAAGAGCTCGGGACTTACTAAATATGAGACTAGAGAACTGAATTCAATCGTCAACGAAGAGGATTTGATTGAGTATCGAGGAGTCAAGGTATTTTGGCCAAAATACCAAAAGGAAGTAAATCCATTTTTTTTTATTCCCGTGGAAGTCCACATTTTGGCCGAATCTTCTTCCATAATGGTACGGCACAATAGTATTATTGGGGCAGATACACAAATCACTTTAAATAGAAGAAGTCGGGTAGGCGGATTGGTCCGAGTGAAGAAAAAAGCAGAAAAAATGAAACTGATAATCTTTTCTGGAGATATCCATTTTCCTGGAAAGACAAATAAGGCATTCCGATTGATACCGCCAGGAGGGGGAAAACCAAATTCCAAAGAATACAAAAAATTGAAAAATTGGCTTTATATCCAACGAATGAAACTTTCCAGGTATGAAAAAAAGTATTTTGTTTTGGTTCAACCTGTAGTCCCATATAAAAAAACGGATGGTATAAATTTAGGAAGACTTTTCCCGCCGGATCTCTTGCAGGAAAGTGATAATCTACAACTTCGAGTTGTCAATTATATCCTTTATTACGACCCAATTCTTGAAATTTGGGACACAAGTATTCAATTAGTTCGGACTTCTTTAGTGTTGAATTGGGACCAAGACAAAAAAATCGAAAAGGCCTGTGCTTCCTTTGTTGAAATAAGGACAAATGGTTTGCTTAGATATTTTCTAAGAATCGACTTAGCTAAGTCACCTATTTCTTATACCGGAAAAAGGAATGATCTGTCGGGTTCAGGATTGATCTCTGAGAATGGATCAGATCGCGCTAATGTCAATCCGTTTTCTTCCATTTATTCCTATTCCAAGGCAAGGATTAAAGAATCCCTTAATCCAAATCAAGGAACTATCCATACGTTGTTGAATCGAAATAAGGAATCTCAATCTTTGATAATTTTGTCAACATCCAATTGTTTTCGAATAGGCCCATTCAACGATGTAAAATATCCCAATGTGATAAAAGAATCAATCAAAAAGAACCCCCTAATTCCAATTAGGAATTCGTTGGGCCCGTTAGGAACAGGCTTTCCAATTTATAATTTTGATTTATTTTCCCATTTAATAACCCATAATCAGATCTTGGTAACTAACTATTTGCAACTTGACAATTTCAAACAGATTTTTCAAATACTTAAATATTATTTACTGGATGAAAATGGTCAAATTTATAATCCCTATTCATGCAGTAACATCATTTTGAATCCATTCCATTTGAATTGGTATTTTCTCCATTACAATTATTGTGAAGAGACATCTCCAATCGTTAGTCTTGGGCAGTTTCTTTGTGAAAATGTATGTATAACCAAAAAAGGACCGCATTTAAAATCGGGTCAAGTTCTAATTGTTCAAGTTGACTCTGTGGTAATACGATCAGCTAAGCCTTATTTGGCTACTCCAGGAGCAACTGTTCATGGACATTATGGGGAAATCCTTTACGAAGGCGATACATTAGTTACATTTATATATGAAAAATCAAGATCTGGTGATATAACGCAAGGTCTTCCAAAAGTGGAACAGGTGTTAGAAGTGCGTTCGATTGATTCAATATCGATGAATCTCGAAAAGAGGATTGAGGGTTGGAACAAATCTATAACAAGAATTCTTGGAATT